ATTCTATCTAATTATTTTTATAGATAGTTTTCTTAAAGAAAAAAACTCCTATGATTTTTAAGAGTTGGTTGACTAATGAAAAAAAAAAGAAGAAGGATTTTTATTCTCTTAAATCTTAAATAAAGTAAAAACAAAATATGAATTTGAATTTTCACCCAATATACTTGGTCTTTGCGAGAACCGTGTGAATCACTACACTATTTGACTTGATTCACACGGTTGTCGCCGGTTGACACAAGGTGTTTTATATACACCGTATTCCACTCTGTTTGTATTCGTAAGAACTTTTCTGGAATTTAACTAGAGGTTAACGTAAATGAACCATAACTATGTAGCCCTATTCCTAATAGATTTACCCCAAAATAGCATATCCAAATTATAAGAAAGCCTAGAGTCGCCACAATTGCGGAATTTGCCCCCTGAAAATTTTTATTTGTTCGAATATGCAAATAAATTGCGAATACGATCCAAGTAATAAAGGCCCAAGTTTCCTTTGGATCCCAACTCCAATATGATCCCCATGCTTCATTAGCCCATACTGCTCCTGAAAGAATACCTATGGTTAAAAATATAAATCCTAGGCTAATCACACGATAACTCCAATAATCTAATTGTTGAATCAATTGGGCCTTGTAATAATTCTTAGCAGACAAAAAATAAGTTTTTTTAAAAATATTGTTTCTTTCATTCTTGTATTGGATTTCACCAAATGAAAAAGACTCATTTAATTTTAAGAAATTATTACTTTTATAACTATAAAAAATCTTTCTAAATGTAATGACTAGAAGTGCTACTGATAATAATGATCCACAAAGAAGAGCCGCATAGCTCAATATCATCATACTTACGTGCATTATTAACCACTCCGATTGTAGAGCAGGTACTAATATTGTGGGTTTACGTATTTCAGTTAAAAGACCCGAAGTAGCAAAGCCTTGGGTAAAAATAGTACTTGAGGCAGTTATTTTGGTTAAATAATTTTTTCTTATTTTGAAATAAGGGACTATATGAATAAGGGAAAAACTCCATGAAAGAAAGATTAATGATTCATATAAATCACTTAGTGGGAAATGGCCCGAATAAATCCAACGAGTGATTAATAATCCTGTTAGACATAAAAAAGTAACTATCATCCCCTTTTCTGACGAATCATATGGTTTTATGATTTCATTGCCCAATAAGGTTATCAAATGAATTATAATTACAATTGAAACAATCGAAAAGGAAATATGAGTGAATATATGCTCTAAAGTTGAAAATATCATAAAAATGAAAAAAAGGGAGGGAATCCCCTAAATTAATATTAATTAAGAAATAGAAATCGGGAATTTAATTTATTTTTATTATAGGATCTATTGGATATCTTTTAGAAGATGTCATGCCGCCACTCGGACTCGAACCGAGATGCTCTAGCACTGCTTCCTAAGAGCAGCGTGTCTACCGATTTCACCATAGCGGCTTACTCGAACTAATAATAGCCTATTTATATTCAATCGTCGAGATTGAACAAGTCAATTCAATCAAATAAGTTTTTTTAGTAAACACTCAAATTGATAAAAAAAATGAGTTCAAAAGTCAATTTGAAGGTTCATTAGTTTCATTTATTAGGGTGTCCGGTTTATTTATCTTAGGGCTTTGACGTAGTTTATCCTATTCTAAAATCCAACTTTTGTAAGTAGATTATTCTCTCGATAGAATAAAAAAACTGTTTTCATTTTTTACTTTTATTGATACTTCATTATTTCTCGTTTATCTGATTTCATAAATTTCAAACAAAAAATAAATTTTCTCAATGAATCCAAAATAGGTTATTTTGGATTACTTCAAATTGACACATTATTTGTACATTGACAGATTAGTTATACATAATATCTCAACAATGAAGTTCTTTTATTAATTGGGCTCAAAATTGGAGATATATGGTAAATCCATTTCATATAGTAATTACTAAAAATTATAAAAAATTAGAAATTAAGAAGTTCTAAAGTTATCCAAAATTTTTTACCATGGAATCCATTAGTTTCAACAATCCATTAATTTGAACTAAAAATATTATATCTGCCCTTCCCGAGAAAGAGAAAAATTTTTCAGTATTGTAAAGGTCGATGGGGAAAATAAGACTCCCCACCACAAAAATATTAATGAAAATATACTACAAAGAAATAAAAAATATTGTATTTTTTTCTTTATTCTTTTTTTTTAGAATTCAGAAAACAGAAGAATTCTTTTTTTTAGACATCTTATAAGATTGAAACCTGGTCTATTTCATATTCATTAGAATAGGGACTGCCAATTGTTAATTTCATATTAAAAAAGTATTGAGCCAAATTTTTGAGTCAAATCCATTCCGATTATTCCAATATTTTAGGACTTATTTGTTTGTCGTACAAAAAAACTTTTTGAATTCCCAGTAGAAAGAGATTTCCCTAATGACAAAGCTTTTAACGCCGCCCAATATCCTTTCCTTTTCCAAATATTTTTACGAATACGCTTTTTTGATATAGAAGTACGTTTTTTTGGAACTGCCATTTGAAAATCATTGTTATAGTTGGATGTGAAAGACATCTATTATTCAAAACAAATTATTATTTCTTATTCATTATCTATTTTTTCTATAAATAATATTCTCTTCATAAAAAAGAAATATAGATATGTGAAAGATCCGTGAAATTGGATCAAAAATTACTCGAAATAATAAAATTTTGATTCCATACAATATTTGTCAAACCAAAAATTTTTGGTTTGGAACTCTTAGTTCTCGTTCTTTATCTCTCAAATTTATATCTTTAGAATCTGCTAGGTCATAGAAATGAAACTTAATGATTTAATAAAATTTAATAAAATACAGAAAGAACCTAAAAGACCTTGATTTTCGTCATTCTAGACTTGATTTAGACGTAATAAAATACCTCAAAGGATTGTAAACTTTTGCCTAATAAAAAACTTGAGTCTTTTTTTAGTCAAACTCGAGAAAAGAATACACCTAAATTCAATTTTAAAATTCGAATGAGATTACTAATAAATCTGTTAAAGGATACGTGGTTTGATAAAAAAATATCTCAGTCGTTTTTTACCCTTTCTCGATAAAAAAAGTTCATTTTAGATCTATAATATTCTAACGTTTACTAAGAAATCGTTTTGATTGAAATGGAAAACAATCAATCCCATAATGAATTAGTTAATGCGTTGAAAGAAACTAACTAAACTCAAGAGTTTTTATTTCATTAGACCGATGACCTTAGTTAATCCTATAATTCATATCAGCATCAAGTACTCTTTTTAGCGTAATTTTTTATCCTTGCTCTATGAATCTAAATTATTATTACGAGAAATTCTCGTAATAATAATTTAGATTTGCATTTTCATGTTATAAGTATTCATTTTTATATCTAACTTGGTCATCTCATTTGACCAATTGTAACTTCTTGTTTTGAATATTTGAACGATTTTGAAAAGACTCAGAATAAATATTAATCTAAAATTATTAAATAAGTTAGTGCATATCTTGATTTTTTATTGACTTTTTTCGAACGAGGTAAGATCCGGTGAATCGGAAACAATTAATTAAGAATAAAAAACTTTTTTTATGGAACAGACATATCAATATGCGTGGATAATACCTTTCCTTCCACTTCCAGTTCCTATGTTAATAGGGTTGGGACTTCTTCTTTTTCCGACGGCAACAAAAAGTCTTCGTCGTATGTGGTCTTTTCAGAGCGTTTTATTGTTAAGTATAGTCATGATTTTTTCCATGAATCTGTCTATTCAGCAAATAAATAGCAGTTATGTCTATCAATATGTATGGTCTTGGATTATCAATAATGATTTTTCTTTAGAATTCGGATACTTGATCGACCCACTTACTTCTATTATGTTAATATTAATCACTACTGTTGGAATTATGGTTCTTATTTATAGTGATAATTATATGTCTCATGACCACGGATATTTGAGATTTTTTGCTTATATGAGTTTTTTCAGTACTTCCATGTTGGGATTAGTTACTAGTTCAAATTTGATACAAATTTATATTTTTTGGGAATTAGTTGGAATATGTTCGTATCTATTAATAGGATTTTGGTTCACACGACCTGTTGCAGCAAAGGCTTGTCAAAAGGCGTTTGTAACTAATCGTGTTGGCGATTTTGGTTTATTATTAGGCATTTTAGGGTTTTATTGGATAACGGGGAGTTTCGAATTTCGTGATTTATTCCAAATATTCAATAACTTGATTTCTAATAATGAGGTCAATTTTTTATTTGTTACTTTGTGCGCTATTCTATTATTTGCCGGTGCGATTGCGAAATCTGCACAATTTCCCCTTCATGTATGGTTACCTGATGCAATGGAAGGGCCAACTCCTATTTCGGCCCTTATACATGCTGCTACGATGGTAGCAGCGGGAATTTTTCTTGTAGCTCGACTTATGCCTCTTTTCATAGTCATACCCCACATAATGAATTTTATCTCTTTGATAGGGATAATAACAGTTTTTTTAGGAGCTACTTTAGCTCTTGCTCAAAAAGACATTAAGAGGGGTTTAGCCTATTCCACAATGTCTCAACTGGGTTATATGATGTTAGCTCTAGGTATGGGGTCTTATCGCAGTGCTTTATTTCATTTGATTACTCATGCTTATTCCAAAGCATTATTGTTTTTAGGATCGGGATCCGTTATTCATTCAATGGAAACTCTTGTTGGATATTGTCCAAAAAAAAGTCAGAATATGGTGCTTATGGGAGGTTTAACAAAACATCTACCAATTACTAAAAATTCTTTTTTATTAGGTACACTTTCTCTTTGCGGTATTCCACCCCTTGCTTGTTTTTGGTCCAAAGATGAAATTCTTAATGATAGTTGGTTGTATTCACCTATTTTTGGAATAATAGCTTGGTCTACGGCGGGATTAACCGCATTTTATATGTGTCGGATCTATTTACTTACTTTTGAAGGACATTTAAACGTTCATTTTCAAAATTACAGTGGAAAAAGGAATACCC